ACCGCTGAGTGCTTACTCTTAGAGCGAGATGAGACTTTGATCTATTCCATAACATACAAATAGGAAAGTTATCCAGTCAACATAATAAAAATTTTCGTAGAAATGACAAAATGGATCCTTTGCTCTGATCTTTCAAACCACTTTATTCCTTTGTTTCTTATGATGTTTTTGAACAACGGAATTGAATCTATTTCTATTGATTGATTTATAGGCTCTGTCGTTCCTCCATAATATACATAATATAATATTAACTCTTACGAGAAGCAACAAGAAGGAATCAATCGATTTTCTGGATAATTATATGGATTTAAACGGATGAGACATCCTGCAAATCATTTCCATACTAAACTAATAGAACCTTACTCTATAAAAAAAAAAGATAAAATAAAAAAGGTGATGAAAGAAAATGGGGTATGCGTAAAAATAAAATCTAATCCGCTTCTCAATAAAATCTCAATAAAAAGAGTTAAAGTCAATTTTTTTGTTTGAATAATTTTTCTTTTTCTTTTATAAAAAAGTGCTATTCTACGTTGAAGTTAATTGAATAATAGAAAAAGTTTCGTTTGCTCGATGAATTACCCCCCCTAACCCTTTTTGTTTGTCTACTACTTCTTATGAATCTAAACAAAGGAATTCCGATAGACCCGGAAACGAAGAAATAGTAATCTTTGGCGAACAAGAAAAAAATCATTATTATTTCGATACAAGACGACACAAGAAAGGGTACAAAGTCCTTTTTCTTGTGTCGAATAGAAGATTAGTAAGACTTATAATCCAGTACCCTTCCTTTCATTTATCCCGTCCTTGCCCTGTCTCCTCTTCCTTTGTTTTTGTATGCCTATTGTCTAGTGCTAGGAATGGGATACAAGTAAAGAATTCCATACATCCCGAAAAAATAGTATAAACAAAGCAAGCAAAGGGATTTACAGAATTTTTTGATCATATATATTTAATTGTATTGATCGACAAGAATTCCGCGTTTTTTACCAACTTGATGGTAAGGAATCTCTGGATCTAGAAATTCATTTCGTATAATTGAACCTTTTCAAACTGTTTCTTTTTAAGAACCAAAAAAATTTGTGCCAAAATAACGGATGCCAAGAAAAACAAAAGGCCTTGGGCGCGTAATGGATCTTGAAGCACTATTTCGGCATCTCCCTGACCAAATCCCCCTACATTAGGATTGCTTGTTAATGGTTGATCAAGCTTGATGGATTCACCCTCTGAAACAAGAAGTTCTGGTCCTGGAGGTATAATATCAACCACTTGGTGTCCATCCGATGCATCAACGATGATTATTTCATATCCTCCTTTTTCTTTGCGTACTATTCTGCTTACTATACCCGCGGATGTAGCATTATAGACTGTATTGTTACTCTTGCTCCCATCAGGATAAATCTGACCCCTTCCCCTATTCCCACCTACATATATGGGATATTTTAAGAAGTGAACGTCTTTCTTCGTAGCAGGGTCGGGGGAAAGAATGGGAAAGACGATTTCACTATATTTCTGACCTGGAACAGGACCTATTACAAGAATATTTCTTTTATTGGGACGATAACTTTGAAAAGACAGATTTCCTATCTTTTCTTTCACCTCGGGGGAAATACGATCGGGGGGGGCTAATTCGAATCCCTCGGGTAAAATAAGAACAGCCCCTACATTCAAAGCCCCTTTTTTACCATTAGCAAGAACTTGTTTCAGTTGCATATCATAAGGAATTCGAACAACTGCTTCAAATACAGTATCAGGAAGTACAGCTTGCGGAACTTCAATATCCACAGGCTTATTAGCTAAATGGCAATTGGCGCATACAATTCGCCCAGTTGCTTCTCGTGGATTTTCATAACCTTTCTGCGCAAAAATGGGATACGCATTTGAAATAGATGTTCGAGTTATTACATATATCATGATCGATACAGAAATAGATCGAGTGATCTGTTCCTTTACCCAAGAAAAAGAAAAAGTATTTCTATTTTGCATGATCCAATCATTCATCCAGGAATTTATACAATAAATTAGATAGATAGCTAGTATAGTTCCCTATCCACGAGTCTGCCATTGTACTGAAATAATTCTATTGAAATAGGACAAATACCTTGAAGAGGTAGAAGTATAAAGAAAGAATAAGTCAAATGGAAAATGCTTTCTTTATGCGCGAAGAAAAATTTGGATTGATATCAGGAGATCAAATAAGTTCTTCATTCATTCATTGAATGATAAATGACTACAAGCGAAGGAGATACGCGATTTAAAAAACGGAAGATCCAATATTTCACAATTGTATCTAGAATAACTGGAAAAGTGGAAACAAGACCAGATATAATTTGGTCGTTATGAGCCAATCCAAAATCATTGTAGATCGAACCAATCATTAGTTCCCAACCATGGGTCGAGTGAAATCCAATCCATAAATCAGTAACTAAAAGAATCGAAAAAGCTTTTATTGTGTCATTTAAGTTATAGAAGAATTCCTGAACCCAAGAATTAAGAATGACAAGTTCTTCATTACCCAGAATAAAATAACCGCTTAAAATAGCGAAACATATTATATTTGTCGAAAAATGCAAAATGATATGGAAATGATATTCATTGTGTGTTTTGACCAATTGTATCGTTTCCTTGTGTATTCCTATACGAAGCTTTTGTATATTTTGTATATGCGTCTCTGGGTATTCTTTTATCATTTCATCCAACAAGAATAGTTCTTCTAATTCTAGGAATTTTTCTAGAACATTTTTCTCTTGAATATCATTCAAAAAAGTTTCGGATTGCCTAGTATTCCACCAATTAATAATCCAAGGTTCGAGACTTTTTTGAAATGAGAGAGAGACCCACCAGGGCAAAAATACTATAGATGCAAGATATGGGAGGGAAATCAATGCTTTCTTTTTTTTCATTTTTTTTATCTGTGAATTGTTAATGAACTGCTTCATTTGTCAACTCTATCTGATCTGATGTTTCTCTAAAGCACAAGTTCTATAACAAGGTATGGAACCCATGGATCTATTCCCATTTTTGTATAATAATTGACTCCTTAGATCCAGAAGGAATTAAGGAATATAGAAATAAAATTAAGGGTCCTTTTTCGGATGAAAAAAAATGAGAAATAAATAGATAGAGAAATAGATTTCTAATATATAAAAAGTAAATAAATTATAAATTAAGTAATAAATTAAGTAAATTGGATTTCCGGGTATCTCAATTGGGAAAATTCGAACGAATTTCATCTTCATTTATTCCTTTCAATAAATACTCGAAAAACCCTCCCGGATCAATTCCATTAATTATTTCGAAATGTTGCACCGTCTAACCACAGCACAGGAATACGGTATCAGTTCAAAATCTGAGGCTTAACCTAAAAGGATTAATTCTGTATTACGAAATACATATTCGGATATTTGATGAATTCATACTTAATTAGACTTATTAGACTTTTTACTAGTATAAAAGAATTGAGTTGGGCCCTATACGCATACAAATACGCATACAAAAAGGTTTTGGTATAGAAAAAATGTATTCTTATTATAGTTTATTATATTTATTATATTATAGTTGGAATAGTTGTAGTTGTTCCATATACGTTCCCCAGCTTTTGTTTTATTCTAGCGGGTTGTTGCGTCAACGGAACGAGGAAATGGAATCTAACATGTTTTTCTCGAATGAACAGTTTGAGGAAACTTCAATTGTATTAAAAAAAAAGGAAATTAGTAAGCTCCTTTTATTATGTGGAGAAAACATTCATTCTTCGTTCGGTTCATTTCAAAATACTTCAATTGGTACGCGCAAGAAATAGGCCAATTCAGCAGCTTTTTGCTCAATTTCTCGCGGAGTCAAATTCTCATCAGTACGAGTCAAGGGAATGTTTCCTTGGCCTCTGATTTCCATATAAAGAATACGACGAGGAAAAAGACCCTCTTTAACTTCCATTCTGATTGATTGGATATCTTTCATAAAGAAGCGAAGGAAGATGCGACGATTTATTCCAGGGAATCCCCAACGAAAAATACACATTATTCCTTCTTTTCTATCGAATCGGTCATAACCACTACCTACATTCCATGAAATTGTGCACCACAAATATGAACTAATGAATAGACCCGCGATCCCATAGAAAGACATCACGATTCCTTGTGGAAAAAAAATGATTTGCTGAGATGGAAATCCAGGTATCAGATTCCTACCAAGATAACTAGAAGTTCCAACCACTAAGAATCCTAGTGAACCTAAAAAAAGGATACAGGCCCAGCAAAAATTACTTGCTTTTCGAGACCCTGTTATAAGTTCTATCCATATATGTTCTGATCGCCAGTTCATACTATACTAGATCCAGTTGCATTCGATTGGAATTGAGAAAAAATTTTACTTTACTTTTCATGATGCCGAAGTAACTTTCATCAACTAGCACTAGTCTGATATGAACCATTAGTAATAATTGGTTAGATACATATACTTTCTATTATCAAAATATTCGCCGATCATTTTTAACCAGATATACCCGCATATCATATACATACATTTATGCGGATATCATGTATCCGCATGCATAACAGTTCTTTCGTTTGTGTTCGAAAAAAGCCACATATTGTCCCATATTACACTAAACAAATATCTGTATTATTATTCAGTGTTGAAATAAATTGATTAAATTTGGTCCCATCGGATCTAGACAATCTTATTTTTTTGGACATGAAGAAATAAAGAAGCCATTGCAATCGCAGGAAATACTAGGCCCACTAAAGGGACAAAAATAGAGGGTAAGTTAAGATCTGTCATAGAATGGGTACCTCGATTTAATATTTGTACCTATTATAAAGATATCTTATGATAAGTATCTCTATTATATAGAAACTATTCTAAATAATATTAATATTTAAGTAGTTAATAAGTGCAAGGAATGAGAACTAAATGAAGTGTACCTATTCATCTTTTTAGACAAATATATATGATAATCCGCTTTAAGTTTAAGAAATTTTCTTATTCCCCCATCCTTTTCTTTT